ATGCAATTGAACTTAGTAAGTGCATATTTAAGCCGTTGGGTGTTTTCCACTAATCATAAAGATATCGGCACATTATATCTAATATTTGGTGTTGGGGCCGGTATGATAGGAACAGCTTTCAGTATGTTGATAAGGTTAGAACTTTCTGCCCCCGGAACTATGTTGGGGGACGACCATCTTTATAATGTAATCGTGACTGCGCATGCCTTTGTTATGATCTTTTTCCTGGTGATGCCGGTGATGATAGGGGGGTTTGGAAATTGGTTGGTGCCGCTATATATCGGTGCACCAGATATGGCCTTCCCGCGACTAAATAACATTAGTTTCTGGCTCTTGCCCCCCGCCCTAATTCTATTGTTGGGTTCCGCCTTTGTGGAACAGGGGGCAGGAACAGGTTGGACGGTGTATCCGCCCCTTGCAGCCATTCAAGCTCATTCGGGGGGGGCCGTGGACATGGCTATATTTAGCCTCCACTTGGCCGGGGTCTCTTCCATCTTAGGGGCTATGAATTTTATCACCACTATATTTAATATGAGGGCCCCGGGTATGACAATGGATAGATTGCCACTATTTGTGTGGTCTATCTTAATCACCGCCTTCTTATTGTTACTGTCTTTGCCCGTATTGGCCGGGGCTATAACCATGCTGTTGACAGATAGGAATTTTAACACTACTTTCTTTGACCCCGCCGGAGGGGGGGACCCGATTCTGTTTCAACATCTCTTTTGGTTTTTTGGCCATCCGGAGGTTTATATTCTAATATTGCCTGGTTTTGGGATGATCTCCCAAATAATTCCCACCTTTGCGGCTAAAAAACAAATTTTTGGATACTTGGGCATGGTCTATGCAATGTTATCTATTGGGGTATTGGGTTTTATTGTGTGGGCTTGGAGATGGGCGGCCGGCAGGGCAACCTGCCGTGCTATTACCCGACTGTATGCGGGAACACCCCTACCCCAGTAACTACTAGCGCCGCCGTTGGTCTCCTAGCTGGAGCTAGGGAGAGCGGGAGCGCAGTAAAAAAGTTAGTGGGGGGTCAACCCGCAGACAACCGGGCCCTACCCCCCCTTTACGGGGGGGGGGGCCCGGGGGTCACAGAGACTACACGTCGGGCCCCTAGTGATTTAAGACTCTTTTTAAGACTTCCTAAAGGGGACAGTCGACAACTTGCGACCGTGGGTTCCGCTCCTTGGGGAGACCTTGGTGCAGGCCCCTCGGAGGCGCCACCGTGCCCGCCCAAAGGGCGGCGGTTCCCCCTAGATAAGGCCAGAGGGCAATGCCTTTTGGGAATGGAACCGGCATGGTGGGCCGTTGGTCTCTTTGAGGCCGGGGGGACTCTAGCGTTAGTGGGCGAGGAGGTCAGAGCTAGCTTAGGCAGTCCCGCTGGGTGCCCCCGGACCCTTCATCGGTTTAAGGGGGCCGTAGGTATGGGGACCCTCGTGGGAGGGGGGCGCCGAGATTGCAATTGGGTGTTGTCCCCCAAGGGGGATGATGTCAACAAGATATTGAAGTTTATTAATTTAATTAATGGAAGGCTAATAACTTTAAAATATAACCTCCAATTGATGGAAGTTATTAAATTTGTTAATCATAAATATGGCACCCACATTGTGTATCTGGGCCCAGGCGCCATGGCTCCCAACCTATCTTCCCCGATAGGGAACAGTTGATTGACGGGGTTTGTGGAGGGGGCCGGAGGCTTTCACGTGGCCCTCGGGGCCTCACCTCCCCCCAGGAGCCGATTGACCGCCGCGGGGAGCATTGTCGTTACACAAAAGGAGAGGTATGTTTTAGATTTAATAAACAAATTGCTGCCGGGGCGAGTGTCTTTGTCGAATAATCCCCGGGGGCAGTATCAATATTTAGCTTCCATTGGTACCAGGTGAAGCAAATATTTAGCCAGGTATCCCCTAAAGGGGGAAAAACATATTCAATATTTGTGTTGATCAAAGTGCAACCGTCGCCCCGAAGGAGCGAGGGTAGAGTCTGCACTCTTCAAGGCTAACCTCGAGTCAAGTGACCGTAGGTTACGCTAATGGCCGTAAGACGGTCGCAAGTGGGAAAATCACTAGAGGTGAAGATATAGTCCGATCCTCCCCCGTAAGGGGGGGGAGAGTAGTATAGCGCGCTCGCCACCCATGCGGGGGGCGTTGCCCCCGGCCCAACCTTGCCTTAAGGCCGGGGGTCAGAGTGGCTATAAAATATTGCACCACATGTTTACAGTAGGGATGGACATAGATACCAGAGCCTATTTCACTGCCGCCACCTTAATAATCGCCGTTCCAACCGGGATTAAGGTATTCAGCTGGTTGGCCACTATTTATGGCGGCGCCCTCAGATTGGACACCCCCATGCTATGGGCGATAGGGTTTGTTTTCTTATTTACTGTAGGGGGGTTGACCGGGGTAATCTTGGCTAATAGTTCTTTAGACGTGGTTCTCCACGATACATACTATGTGGTTGCTCATTTCCACTATGTATTATCCATGGGGGCCATTTTTGCGATTTTTGGCGGGTTTTATTATTGGTTTGGGAAAATTACAGGCTATTGCTACAATGAACTCTATGGGAAAATTCACTTCTGGTTAATGTTTATCGGGGTGAATTTAACCTTTTTCCCCCAACACTTCTTGGGCCTAGCGGGCCTACCTAGGCGTTACTCCGACTTTGCAGATAGTTTTGCTGGTTGGAACCTAGTGTGCTCCCTGGGGTCAACCATATCCATTGTTGGGGTACTGTGGTTTGTGTTTATAGTTTATGATGCCTATGCCAGGGAGGTGAAATTTATTGGTTGGATTGAGAACAGCGGGGCTAGTTGGGCTTCCCTAGAGTGGGTGCAGCCTTCCCCCCCTCAACCCCACACCTATAATGAGCTACCCTTCGTCTATGGGCCCACCCCCGCAAGTGGGGCGCGGCGGCAATAGGCACCCCCTACCACCCCTGCCCTCTAGGGGGCGGGGGTCTGCGGGCCCCCAACCCGCCCTTCTAACCCTAGGGCTAGAAGGGCGGCGGCAGGGTGCCCATTGCAATCGCCGCCAAAAGGCGGCGATTGCTTAACTCGCCAATGTACTATAAATATATAATAGTGGCAATTTTACTGTTATTATTGGGGGTGTTGGGCATTGTCCTCAACCGAGGTCACCTTATAATAATGTTGATGTCCATAGAACTGATATTATTAGCCGCCTCTTTCTTATTTTTAATAAACTCTGTAGTAATAGATATTTTGATTGAACAAATCTTTACAATTATGATTTTGACGGTTGCGGCGGCGGAGTCCGCTATTGGTTTGGCCATATTGGTGGCCTATTACCGAATAAAAGGGACTATTGCTGTCAAATCCCTAAATTGACTTAGGGGCTAATCCCGCCTTCTTAAACGTTAATGGGCGGGCCGAAGGAAAAAAAAGATGCCACAATTAGATGTAGCCACTTATTTAACTCAATATAGATGGACCCTGATAACTCTGTTTTTATTATTCTCCCTATTGGTGACTTCCATTTTACCTACTATTAAAACAAATTGGCTCATAAGGAGATCTGTAATGGGTGGTTGGGCGACCCAAGGGCCCTCTAGGGGCTCGGGGTTGAAGAAAGAGGTTGCTGCAATCTGGAAAGATTTAGATTAATCCGCCCCGAAAGCCCTTCACCAAAGAAAGCCCTGCGCCAAAGAAATCCCGCGGTCACTTGCATGCCGCCCTTCGGGCGGCGGTGGCGGATGGCACCTACGGTGCCTTGCAACCGTAGGGTCCCCCTAGACTAGGCCTGCCATCAGCCAATAGGGCTGATGGGGGGAGCGGACCCTACCCTCGCCCCTTCGGGGCGACGGTTCCTTGAATAGGAAATGTGTGCTGCTTATTTTGATCAATTTAAAATAGTGAGTTTAGTCGCCCTTACTAATTCATCCATGATGATGATATTAGCGGTGGTTGTTAGCCTATTGTTGTTTAGGGGAACTAAATTAATTCCCAACAGATGGCAGTCGATTATGGAATCAATTTATAGTCATTTCCATGGTGTAGTTAAAGACAATCTAGGGGCGGAAGGGTTGAAATATTTTCCCTTTGTTCTATCCCTTTTTACTTTCATTGTGTTTTTGAATGTATTGGGCTTATTCCCCTACGTGTTTACCCCCACAGTTCATATAGTAGTTACGTTGGGCCTATCATTTTCTATTGTGATAGGTGTGACTTTGGGGGGGCTCTGGAAATTTAAATGGAATTTCCTCAGCATATTAATGCCAGATGGGGCCCCCTTGGCGTTAGCCCCCCTATTAGTAATGATAGAAACTGTAAGTTATGTTTCTAGAGCCATCTCTTTGGGGGTTCGTTTGGCGGCCAATCTCTCGGCCGGCCATTTGTTGTTTGCCATTTTAGCCGGATTCGGGTTTAATATGTTAATTGCTGGGACCTTCCTTAGTTTGTTCCCCTTGTTAATCATGGTTTTTATAACCTTATTGGAGATGGCAGTGGCCGTGATTCAGGCCTATGTGTTTTGTTTATTAACCGTAATCTATTTGGGGGACACGATTGCCCTGCATTAGTCCTTGGCCCCCCCTCAGGGGGGGCCCATCCCCCCCTTCCCCTTCACCACGGGGGTCCGGGGGGGGGCGGGCGATTATAGGGGGGCCACGATCCGGTTCCAAGTAAAATAGTTGAGGGAGGGCTTTTACAATTCGATAGAAACCTTCGCGAAAGTTCCCACCCCCCTCCTAAACTAAACCAGAAGCCTATGCCTTCTGAAAACAAATAATGGTTCGAGTCTTCGAAGAAGGCCTTGCAATCCTTTGGTTTTGGGGAAAATAGAAGACAAGTGGACCTTCTAATACATGCTAGTGTGCGCTCCCCCCTATGGGAGGAGTCTGCCCGCGCACAGGTGAGGAAACCCGGCTACCCCACCCCCAGGCCTTGCCGGGGGCTGGGCCGGAGACGTATTAGGTATGAGGGCGGTATTAAAGACCCACCCTGCCGAAGATGCGTGACAATCAACCCTGAGTCACACTTTCACTGAAACAAGGGGAAGGCTCATTAAGTCCGTCAGGGACGAGGCAGCAGTAGAGAATATTGTGCAATGTACGGCAGTATGACACAGAGAGCACACGCCCTCTTGGCCTGTCCAACTAAGTGCCAGCAGACGCGGTTAGACTTAGGGGCCAAGCCTTTATGAGCAAAGGGGCGTAAAGGGTGTGTAGGCCGACTGCCCCACCCCCCCCAAGGTGGTAAATGGAATTTTTCTGTAGCGGTAGAATGTGCGGATAGAAAATAGAACCCCAAAAGCTGAAGCAATTTACCGCGGGGCGGGAGGGGGGGCCCCCTGGGGCGCCCCCCCGGGCTACGGGCTGAAACACGAGGGTGTGGGGAACAAACAGGATTAGAGACCCTGGTAGTCCACACTGTAAACGATGGAGAAAATGCGAATGCAGCCCCGAAAGGCAGCAATCTCCCGCCTGAGTAGTACGATCGCAAGATTAAAATTCAAAAAATTTGGCTGTTCACCGTTTCGATTAGAGGAGCGTGTAGTTTAATTCGATAAACCGCGAGATACCTTACCCAAACTTGAATCCTTGAGGATTCCAAGGAATCCTTATGGACCGGTATTGCATGGCCGTCGTCAGTTCGTGTATGAAACCTTAAACGGACCCAACCCGAGGATTAGCCGCGGATGAAGTCAGGTCTTATGGTCCCAATGTTTGGGGATAATATGCGCTACATTTTCTTATACAATGGGAAACCTGAGAGATGAAACCCAAAAGTGAGAGTTCGGTAGGCTATTGGAAGATGGCCGAAAGTTGAATTTAATAGTAATCGGAAAGTATAGCGTTCCGGTGAAATGGTCTAGGTGTTAGCACAAATCGCCCGTCACCTTAACTTAGGATGATGGTTCGGACGCCGCCGCGCCCCCCCGGGCCCCGGCGGTTACGGGCCCCTACGAAGTTAAGCAAGTCGTAACATAGTGAGGGGAGGGGAACCTCCCCTTGGGGCCACCCCAAGCCCCCGCCCCCCTCCCTTCAACCATTGAACCCTGGGGTTTGATCATATTGAGGAGGGTGCCATCCGCCTATGGAATCATGGGCTAATGGCAGGGCTGATGGGGGACCCTCGCCCTTTCGGGGCGATGGTTGCATGTACATGAGTGAGCCTTTATTTCTAAGTACAATCACATTGGGCTTAATAATTTATAGTGTCAAGGGTTTGACCCTAAAAATCTCAATTCTAACGTTATTAATTACAAGCTGATGGAGTTTTTCTGAGGGGGCCGGCCTTTTCTTCCCCATTGAGCTTTTACAGGGTTTACTTGGCGGGATTCCTTTGGGGGGATACAATGGATTATTAACCATAAACAGTTGGACAAAGGGCACTGAATTACTTGTTCTTATCGGCGCCACCGCAGTTTTAATGATGCTCGACCCCCCTCTCCAAAAGGAGATGGCTACTACAGGGGCTGGGGGGCACACCCCGCCCGCAGAGGCCAATACCCCAATTTTAATCTTAATGGTGGCATTAGGAGGCGTCCTCTTGGTGTCGTCTAGTAACTGGCTTTCTGTCTATTTAGCCATTGAGCTGCCTACCCTCTCCTTATTTATATTAGCCGCCCAAAAGAGGGGGTCCGGCCATAGCGCTGAATCAGGCTTAAAATACTTTGTGCTGGGGGCACTTTCCTCGGGGCTGTTCTTGTTTGGATGTGCCATGATGTGCGGATTGACGGGGGGAACCAGCGTGCCCTGTACCGATCTGGTGCTCGGTCAGACCCCCGGGGGTGCCATGCCCCCGATGGGAGGCCTACTGATCACAATAGCGCTGTTGTTTAAGCTGTCGGCTGCCCCATTCCATATGTGGGCCCCCGACGTATATGACGGTGCGCCGACCACGACCACCGCTTTGTTGGCGATTGTGCCGAAGGTGGCCATATTTTCTATTTTAGTTTCAATTGGCCCGGCAGTTAACATATTATTGATTGGTGCTATATTTTCAATGATCGTGGGCGCCATTGGGGCTTTAAACCAAACAAAAATCAAACGCCTACTAGCCTATAGTGGGATAGGACATATGGGATTTATACTTTGGGGGATGGAGATTGGGTCTTTTGAAAGTATTCAAGCCAGCCTGGTATATATGATTTTATACGTGACAATGTCTATTAGCATTTTTGCTATAATATTGGCCCTGGGGGTGGTTAGGAATTTAATAGTGGAGTTTAGTGGTCTCTCCAGGAGAGAACCGGCTTTGGCTATAACATTGGCCCTAACTCTCCTTTCGATTGCGGGTATCCCCCCCTTAGTTGGATTCTTAAGTAAATGGTTGGTGTTGTTGCCGGGGGTGGTTAATCAATATTATTTAGTCTCGGTTTTAGCCGTGGTCTGCTCGGTCATAGCTGGCGTTTATTATGTTAGAATAGTAAAGATTATCTACTTTCAAGCTGATTCTTCCCTTTTAATTGGCATAAAAACACTTAGGAGGGAGAATAGAATAAATTTAAGAAAGGCTTTGCTAATTGGTGCCAGTTTATATGTGATTGGGTTCACAATTGTCTCCCCCAATTTACTATTACAGCTGGCCCATTGGGCCACAGTGGGGCTGTTCTAGATCATCGACTATCAATAATCCAAACCCACCGTGGTGGCCAGCCTTTAGGCTGGGATTATCATTGATAGTCGACGATCATGATAATCAAGATTATACATCGAGATTATCGAGCCGAAGGGGCGCTACCCCCGCCCGAATGGGCGGTGGTGTGGGGCCCCCTGCCGGGGAACTGGCGTCCTTCTGGCCTAGCTTCGGCTAGGGGGGCGGGTGCCCGCCGTAGGGTGGACTAACGGCAAGTCACCGGGCTCATGACCCGGATATGCAGGTTCAACTCCTGCCCCTACAACATTCCCCCCGCAAGGGGGAGACGTTGGAATGCAACGTCGGTTTGAGTAAAAAGAGTGACGAATGGAGAACTAGGGTGCACTAAAGAGGACGGAGCCCCCCGAAATGGCGGAGGAGAGACTTTGAAGCCCTAATGTCCCGCGCGGCAACGCAGCGGGGGGGCCAGGGGAGCGAAACATCCCAGTACCGGGCCCCCCACCCCCCCCTCCCACCCCATAGTGGGTGTTTAGGGGGGGGCACAGTAAAAATCAAACGAGATTCCGTAAGTAGCGGCGAGCGAAAGCGGACGAGCCCTTTCCTGTAGGCCCCCCGGCCCTGGCCGGGGGGCGGGCGAGTAGTGATGGGAAGATGGGTGTCCACACATCCAAGGCTTAACAATTAGTGTCACACCGAAAGAGAGGAGTACTGTAAAGGAAAGTTGAAAGAGACTTGAAAAGACCTTGAAATGAGTCACTTAAAGCAGTTGTAACACAACGTACCTTTTGTATAATGGGTCCACGAGATAAAATTTGGCAAACTTAAAGTGCAATCTCACAGCCACCCCGCTGCGTTATCGCGCGGGGATGGCTGGGGGGATTGTTCTTGGCCCCCTAAGGTGTAGTGAAAGCAAGGGGGGGGGATACCCCCACCCCTCAGTCAAATTTCCCGAAACCAAGTGATCTAGCCATGGGCAGTTTTTAGGAACGAACCGGTGGTTGTTGCAAAAATCTCGGATGACCTGTGGTTAGGGGCGAAACGCCAATCGAACTTGGAGATAGCTGGTTTTCTGCGAAAACTATTGAAGTAGTGCGTGCACAGTAATGAGTCGAATAATGTTATTATTCGATGAGAATGGCTTGGAATGTGGTAAAGCCCGACCCCCCGAAGCCGGGGGATTAACTATGAAGAAAAAAAGCCAGAGTGGCACAGACAGACTGTGGGCGATAAGGTCGACGGTCAAAAGGGGAGAAGCCCTAACCAGAAGTTAAAGTCATTAATAAAAGATTTAGTGTAAAAGAGATATTGGGTTTAGACAATGAAGAAGTAGGCTTGGAGCCAGCCACCTTTGAGAGATGACGTAGCAGTTCACTCAAGAAATTCTTTTATCTCTAAAATTATGGTGGCTAAAGTTGAACTGAAACTCTGGGGGCGAAATAACAAGGTGGGGTTCCCCTAGATTATGCAACCCTCAAGGGGGTTCTATAAAGCTTATGGGAACGAACCCCCCGTTATATTTGCCCGGTAGCAGAACGTACTGTTAATTGTTCAGTGAGAGCCCGCACGGCATCAGAAGTGATAATGTGGACATGAGTAAAAAATCATAGGATCACTCCCCCCCTGGTTTCCCATATTAATTATGGGGTTAAACAGCCCCTAAAATCGCAGCCCCAAAGGTTGCGTTGATGGGGGGCCATGAGTAATAGACGCACAAAGTGCCAGGAAAGAATTATTCAAGCTCTTCCCAGAAGGCATCCTTCTGGCAAGGGTACTGTACTAAACTAACTAAAGTGGGGGATAGTGAGGGGATAAATTTTCTTAAGGAACTCGGCAAAATCCCAATGGCCCACCAGGGCATATTGGAACACGGGCCTCGACTGTTTACCAAAAACATAGCCCTCGGCCAATATGAAAATAGATGTATAGAGGGTGATGCCTGCCCAATGGTTGTATCTAAAAGCGGTTGATAAAAGTCGACCTCGTAAGGACAATTGAATGGCCGCGGTAACACTGACCGTGATAATGTAGCGTAATCAATAGCCAATTAATTGTTGGCCAGTATGAATGGCGCCACGAAGGCCCCACTGTCTTAAGGAAATTCCCAGTGAAATTGAATTCGTAGTGAAGATGCTACGTCCAATTTGTTAGACGAAAAGACCCCGTTGAGCTTTACTGGGGCACTTACACGGCCCCGGCCTTCCCGTGTTCGGGAACCGGCCGAATTTAAATGGGTGGTTTAGACTATGTGGCAGCCCCCCGCCGGGGCAGATGAAACCCCACTCCCCCATGTCAAAGGGGCTAACCCTCCCCTTGGGGGGGACAGTGTAAGTAGGACAGTTTGGTTGGGGCGACCGCCTTTTAAAGAGTAACGAAGGTGCGCTTAAGGTGCGCAATTAATGACTGAAGCCTGACTGCGAGGGGGACACCCCGAGCAGACACCCCTAAGCCCGCCCGAAGGGCGGCGGTGGGGTGGGCCATAGTGACCCGTTAATTTAGAGTGGAATAGTTAACGATCAACGAATAAAAGTTACCACGGGGATAACAGCGTAATATCGTTAGAGAGTTCACATCGACGACGATGTTTGCGACCTCGATGTTGAATTGCGGCATCCTGGGGTGCAGCCGCTCCCAAGGGTTGGTCTGTTCGTCCATTAAAGCCGTACATGATTTGAGTTAAAAGCGTGGTAACACAGCTTGGTTTCTATCTACAAATTGAAGAAACATCGATATAACTATCTTCTAGTACGAAAGGACCGAAGGATTAGTGATCCTCTTATTTTTTATAAGTTACGATCAACCCATTGATCATCGAACCCTAGGGTTCGATAGGTCTCTCAGCTAATCACTGACCGCTTCTAAAGTGGGAAAGTCATATCGAAATGTTTGGGCCCATTATAGAGGGGCTAAACCCCACCATCACGAGTGATGGTGTAGAAGCAGCAACGCGGCTTCCCATCCTTTTAAAGAGCCGCCTTTATCCTATCGGGGTTAAATCTGATAGGCTCTCTAATTAGAGAGCGAGCGGCGGTGGCAATCTTTCGATCATAAATTAAGGAACTGTCGCCCCGAAGGGGCAAGGGAAGGATTCCCATCTTTCGATTATAACCAAGGCTCTCTTTAAAGAGCAGCCTGTGGCTATGACCATCGGTCTCAGCCTATGGCTATAATCATTGATTGATTGATGTATCTTTTAGTTGTATTCGCCCCCCTTTTGGGGGCCTTAACATCAGGATTTTTTGGTAGAAAAATAGGAGAAAAAGGTGCTGGAATTTTTACTTCGGCCTGTTTAATTTTAAGTTTGTCCTGGTCTACCTTGATATTTTATGAAACCACTTTAAATTCTTCTACAACATACATAAAACTATGGAGGTGGCTAGACTCAGATTTATTGACCACCTATTTTGGCTTACAATTCGATAGTCTTACTGCCACGATGTTGATCGTGGTTACAAGTATATCCACTTTAGTTCATATTTTTTCTACCGCATACATGGACGGCGACCCCCATCTTCCTCGATTTATGTCATATTTGTCACTTTTTACATTTTTTATGATCCTATTAGTGACTAGTGACAATTACCCTCAACTATTTATTGGTTGGGAAGGGGTAGGGCTATGCTCTTATTTATTAATAAATTTTTGATTAACCAGAATTGAGGCCAATAAGGCGGCCATAAAAGCCATGTTGGTTAATCGAGTGGGGGACATTGGGTTAGTTTTAGCAATGTTTGCTATTTGGGAAGAATTTGGGTCTTTAGATTTTTCTTCAGTTTTTAACGCCGCCGCGGTTGCCGCCGAAGGACCTTCGACTGAAAGCCATATTACCTTGATATGTTTATTTTTGTTTATCGGGGCAGTTGGTAAATCTGCACAATTGGGGTTGCACACCTGGTTGCCGGATGCTATGGAAGGTTAACGTTGGGCCGTCTTATCTAAGTAATTAGTTATGATTATAAATCCACTGTATGCTGGAAAAACCTTTCCTTTCCTTTCTTTTAAAAGAAAAGAAAGAAAATAAAATCCCATCGAACTCTAGGGTTCGATGGTCTTGAGAAGGTTGATCAGCCGGTAACAAAAACCGAAGGTTAGGATTCCCCCCCTTCGTTGTTGGAACCCCCGAGACTTTATGTGGAAACCACTTGCGAGTAAACCGCCCCCCTTCGGGGGTAAGTAGAGGCGAGACCGGTTCAAGTCCGGCTGCCCCCTAGATGGTCATCACAATAATCCACCTAATTATAAAAATATTAGTGATAGTTGTCCCATTACTTGTTGCAGTGGCTTATTTAACTTTAGCCGAACGGAAAGTTTTGGGGTATATGCAAGCTAGAAAAGGACCAAATGTAGTAGGGGTTTATGGACTATTACAGCCTTTGGCTGATGGTGTAAAGTTGTTCGCTAAAGAGATGGTGATCCCCCACCACGCGAATCTTTTCATATATGTAGCCGCCCCTATATTATCATTTACCTTGGCCTTAATCGCTTGGGGGGTTATTCCTTATGAAAGGGGGGTTTTAATAAGTGATTTAAAGGTAGGAATCTTGTATTCATTAGCTABCTCCTCCATAAGCGTTTATGCCATACTAATGTCCGGGTGGTCTAGTAATTCTAAATATGCTTTTTTAGGAGCCATTCGGGCCGCGGCCCAAATGGTTAGTTATGAAGTTTCTATCGGGCTAATAATCATTACTGTCATTTTGTGCGTGGGCTCCTTAAATATAACTGAGATAGTATTAGCTCAAGGGAATGGTGTTTGGTTTTTTTTTCCCCTTTTCCCCGCTGCTATGATGTTTTTTGCCTCCGCATTAGCCGAAACAAATCGGGCCCCCTTTGATTTGACAGAGGGGGAGTCAGAGTTGGTGTCCGGATATAATGTCGAGTATGCCTCGATGTCTTTTGCTTTGTTTTTCCTTGCCGAATATGCTCACATTATATTAATGAGTTGTATGACAACTATCTTATTTTTGGGGGGATGGCTTTCACCAATTGCGTTTTTCCCTCTTGGAGGCCTATTGGGAAAAGGAGGGGCTTGATGGTTTGGTATAAAAACCGCCTTTATAATTTTATTGTTTATTTGAATAAGGGCCTCCTACCCTAGAATGCGGTATGATCAATTGATGGCGCTACTATGGAAATCTTATCTGCCTCTAAGTTTAGCTTTGGTTATCTTGGTTGCCGGCGTTTTACTGGGGTTTAATGGCCTACCCCCCAGTTGGTGTTCCTAGAAGGGACAGTCTATAAAGCGCCTCTTAGGGCCCTCCCGCTATATAGCGGGAGGGCGGATAGTACCGGCCCCAACGGCAGAATGGTTCCCCCGCATTCCCCCGGGAATGGGTTTTGTTTCCCTCTTTGAGGCCTATTAGGGAAAGGGAATCATTCCTTTGAGAATGGATGATGGGCTCATCATCCATTCCCTTGAGAATGTACACGGAGTTTTATGGGATTTTAGTTTTATTAATTTTTAGTGTAATTCTTTCCGCCATTATTTCCGGCGCCTCTTATGTTTTAGGGGTGAAGCAGCCGGACCGGGAGAAAGTCTCCGCTTACGAATGTGGGTTTGATGCCTTCGGGGCCCCCGGGCGCCCCTTTTCGGTCCGGTTTTTCTTAATTGGGATTTTGTTTTTAATTTTTGATTTGGAAATTTCTTTCCTTTTCCCTTGGAGCATAATATATAATCAAATTTCTCCTTTTGGGTTTTGAACCATGGTGGTGTTTTTGATCATTCTCACCCTCGGCCTAATATATGAGTGGATAAAGGGGGGCCTAGAGTGGGAGTAAACCCACCATCCCTCATGATGGTGGCCAGCCCTCGGGCTGGGATCGAGCTACAAGGAACCCTCGCCCCTTCGGGGCGACGGTGCCATCAGCCCTATTAAATTTTAGGGCTGATGGGACCCCTATAGCGGTTGTCGTAAGGTAGGCAAGTTGTAAAGTGGAAGATAAAGTCCCATCCGCCACGGGAGTGGCGGCGTGCCGAGGCGGCGGGGTACCCCGCCGCCGCCCCCCCCATCTGGGGGAGGGGCTTTCGGCCAATTATCATACCAACTCCGGTATCCGCCCTGATTCACGCCGCAACCATGGTTACGGCGGGTGTTTTTTTATTAATTCGGTCCGCCCCCCTGTTGGAACAAGCGCCATTGGCTCTGATGGTAGTGACCGTCGTGGGGTCCATGACCGCGTTTTTTACTGCCACGATTGGGTTAGTTCAAAATGATTTAAAAAAAGTAATTGCTTATTCGACTTGTAGTCAATTGGGGTACATGGTGGTGGCCTGTGGGATTTCCCATTACTCCATAAGTTTATTCCACTTAATGAACCACGCCTTTTTTAAGGCTTTGCTGTTTTTAAGTGCCGGGTCTGTCATTCATGCCATGGCCGATGAACAAGACATGAGGAAAATGGGGGGGCTAATAAAATCCACCCCCTTTACTTATACTATGATGGCCATCGGTTCCCTCTCTTTAATGGGCTTCCCTTATTTAACGGGCTTTTATTCTAAAGATCTAATTTTGGAGCTAGCTTACGATCAATATTATTTAGCCTTTGCCCATTGGTTGGTGGTCTTTTCCGCACTATTGACGGCTTTCTACTCAATTCGATTAATCTATTTGACCTTTATTGCCGACACAAGCTCAAAGAAAGAAGTTTTTATGCAAGCCCATGAGGGCTCTTGGAACTTAACTTTGCCCCTAATATTGTTGGCCTTGGGGAGTATTTTCGTGGGCTATTTAACCAAAGAGGTACTTTGGTCATTTCAGGCCACACTCCCCCCCATTATCCCTATTTCTATCAAATTGCTGCCTGTAATTTTTAGCCTCTTAGGGGCAACCTCGGCTTTTGTGCTCTATCATTGCTCCACCCGCGCCTTTAGCGTGCCAACCCCGGCCATTAGTTTGGCCAGTTATGCTTTTTTATATTCTGCTTGGCAGTTCAATTACATCATAAATTATTTCTTGGTAAGAAACGTGTGGAGATTGGGCCATCTAATCTCGTACCGGGTCCTAGATAAGGGGGTGTTGGAATTGATCGGCCCCAAGGGAATATCAGACCGAATGATCCAATTAACTCAAGGGATTAGCAAATTACAATCCGGTTTAGTTTTTAATTATGCCCTAATAATATTAATTGGTGCCGCGGTGTTTATTGGGGCAACCATCTGGCCCACCTACTAACCTAGGGGTTTCCTAATATGGAATGGCCGTTACAACGTTGATAGCGACTCGCACAGATTGTTTTGATGACTAACATAACTAGACTTAGTGCTTCACCCATATCCGGTCTTAAACCTCCCTGTTTCTCGCGGCGGGGGGGGAGGGGGGGGTAGGTTAAGGTAGACCATTGGCCTTCAAAGCTAAAAGTGTGGGTTCAAGCCCCGCCCCCCCTGCGATTATTAGGGTAGGCTCTTAAGTTATGGTTAAGCTTTGGTCTACCCGCCACTGGTCCTAGGAGAGAGCCACATACTTATAAGGACGTGCTCCAAATTATTAAGGCTCCGACGTCAAAAGAGATGGGCAGGCGGTTTAGGTATAGACGGGTACAAACGTTAGAGCGGGAACTAAAGCCACTGACTGAAGCGGAGTCGACAAGAGAAATTTCCATAAGATAATGGATAAGGGGCCTTTGGTTTCCGATATATTTGTAATAAGTGGGGCCCTTGCTTTAAGAATAATTATAATTGAGTTAATAATTATAATTGAGTTAATAATTTACAGCGTTAATGGTTTTATTAAATGATCTCCCCTCTTAGCCCCCCAGAATTTCACTAGGGGGCCTCAATGAGCCACTATGAAAGTATAACGCCTTATAAAATGACAACATTAAGCCGCCTATTACTTAGCACTATCCCCTTTGGGGAGAAAGACCTGCCGGAGCCTTGGCAATTAGGCCTTCAAGATGCTGCCCACCCGGTGATGGAAGAAATAATCTTTTTTCATGATCAGATCATGTTTATATTGGTCATTATTATTACAACGGTATTGTGGTTAATAGTAAAGGCTTTGAGTGGTAAATCTTACTACAGATATCTAGTTGACGGGACCTTATTAGAAATAATTTGGACCATAATCCCGGCAGTTCTATTGGTTTTCCTAGCCTTCCCCTCTTTAAAGTTACTATATTTAATGGATGAAATAATGGACCCCGCTTTGACCATTAAGGCGATAGGCCATCAATGGTACTGGTCCTATGAATACTCAGACTATCGGGCGGAAACATTAGAGTTTGACTCCTATATGGTCCCCACTTCGGATTTAAACACTGGCGATTTTAGATTGTTAGAGGTGGACAATAGGCTTGTCGTTCCTATTAACACACACATTAGAGTGTTAGTTACCGGGGCGGACGTTTTGCATTCATTTGCAGTTCCCTCTTTGGCCGTAAAGATGGATGCAGTTCCAGGCAGATTAAATCAAACTAGTTTCTTTATAAAAAGGCCCGGCACTTTTTATGGCCAATGCTCTGAAATTTGTGGCGCCAACCATTCTTTTATGCCCATAGTGGTGGAGGCGGTTTCTTTAAATAAATATATAAATTGGGTGCTATCCCTACAGTCCAGTTCCTAGAAGGGACAGTCTATGAGGCTGTGCTTTCTAGCCTTGCAGCCGTCGCCCCGAAAGGGCGAGGGTCCCATCAGCCCTCCCCTAGGGTTCGATAGGGCTGATGGCACCGTATCTTAGGGAAAGGTTGAATGGTTCCATTCCCCCGGGAATGATTGCATTCCCCCGGGAATGGTTGAACCCCCTAAGCCCGCGGGGGCCCCGCGGGGCCCCCCTCTCACGAGGGCCACCATGGCGCCTGCTATAGCGGCCTCCGAAGGAGGGATGGCGGGTATTAAAGAATATAGAGAGGGGGGGAGGGTAGATCATTAATGCTACCCCCGTCTTTATTATAGGCTCTCTAATTAGAGAGCGGGCGGCGGTGATTCTGATCTATCCCCCCCGATCGGTGGCAATGCCGCCCATTCGGGCGGGAGATTGACCTGATTATGGTTTCCCCCAAGAATTGGCTGGGCTTAATTTTTCTTTTACTTATTTTGGGGATAATTAGCGTGATAAGAATTCCATCAGACAACGACGCTCGACTAAAAAGAGCCGCCCTAGAGTGGTCCTTGGCGACTTTAGCTGCCACTTTGATTTTATGGGGGGCCTTTGATTCGGGGGGCCAGTTTCAAACCATAAACCAAACAGAGTGGGTAGTTTCTCCGGCCTTGAATTTCCAATGGGGGCCGATCGTTTTAGCGGTAGACGGGATATCCTTGTTTTTTTTTATTTTAACTGCATTGTTAATCCCCGTCTGTATTTTAATAAGTTGAAATTCTATTAAATATTTACTGAAAGAATTTTTGTTGTGCTTGCTATTTTTGGAGATTTTATTGATGGGAGTGTTTTCCGCACTTGACCTATTGTTATTTTATATTTTGTTTGAGGGGATATTAATTCCCATGTTCCTTTTGATTGGGATCTGGGGCTCAAGGGAAGAAAAAGTGCGAGCTTCCTATTATTTCTTCTTTTATACTTTAATCGGGTCGGTGTTTATGCTCTTGGGGATCTTTCAATTGTATGACATAGCCGGCACAACAGATTATCAGGCATTATTAAATATTAAGCTGCCCGAATCAACCCAAAAGTGGATATTTGCTGGGTTTTTTCTCAGTTTGGCGGTAAAAATCCCCATGGTGCCCTTCCATATTTGGTTGCCCCAGGCCCATGTTGAGGCTCCCGTCTCGGGTTCGGTCATACTAGCGGGGGTACTATTAAAATTGGGGGGTTATGGGTTTTTGAGGTTTTCTTGGCCCCTTTTCCCCGCCGCCTCTGAATATTTTGCCCCCCTAATAATAACGTTGAGTGGGATAGCCATCGTATATGGGAGCCTGACAACTTGTCGGCAAGTAGATTTTAAGCGACTAATTGCCTATTCTTCCGTGGCACACATGGGCCTGGTTACTTTGGGCCTATTCACCCATACAATAGAGGGCTTGGTAGCGGCCGTATTTTTAATGTTGGCCCATGGCATTGTTAGCTCCTCCCTCTTTATTGCGGTCACTTTTTTATATGAGCGCCACCACACTCGTCTTATAAAGTATTATCGGGGGATTACTATTACAATGCCCATTTTTGCGACCATGATGTTGGTATTGACACTAACCAATATGGCCATTCCTTTAAGTTGTAATTTTGTGGGGGAATTTTTTTCCTTGTTAGCCGCCTTTGAGTATAGTTTGGTGATTGGGGTTTTGGCCGCATCGGGCATGGTTTTGTCGGCCGCGTATTCCCTTTATTTGTACAATCGAATTTGTTTTGGGGATGCTTCCAATTACCAACTCTTCCCCAGGGACCTAAACAGGCGCGAGGCCTGAGCCATGGCCCCCTTAGTAATTCTAATTTTTTTCCTGGGGATACTGCCCTCTGTGATTATAGAGCCTGTGAAAAATGCCATAATGTTTAGTCCTGGAGGGGCCTAACGATGACTTGAGCTTGTTTCTACACATTGTCATTTGGGGCGATCGCTTCTGGAATAATGGTCATATCGGCGCTTAACCCGGTCCACTCAGTTTTTTGGTTGGTAGCTGCTTTTACAAGCTCTTCAGCCCTCTTTATTTTATTGGGGGTGGATTTTATCGCCTTAATGTTTTTAATCGTTTATGTGGGCGCTATTGCTATTCTTTTTTTGTTTGTTATTATGATGTTGAATTTAACTGACTTCCCCCCCGCCTACCGGCTGGGGGGCGAGACAGATATGACAAACTATGTTCCCGTTGGGTTGGCCATTGGGACACTTTTCTTTTCGGAAATTGCCTCCAGTTGGCTCATAATGGGCGGCCACTATGTTCTGGCGGGCCCCTTTGGGGCTGCGACCTCCGGTTACGCTAGTGAACTGGGGGGGAATTGGAATCTGGCCAATCCTTGGTTTTTAATAAAGTGCCACAATATCGAAGCCATTGGGCGGCTACTATATACCGATTACTATTATTTATTCATTCTAGCCAGTTTTATATTACTGGTGGCCATGATTGGGGCCATCGTATTAACTCAAGAAATAGGGGAGGAGATAGGGGCCACTGCCAAGAAGCAAGATATCTTCCTTCAAACCAGCCGCGCCCCCGAGGGCGCGTAACTCCACAGGCGCCCCGCCCCTTGCAACCGTCGCCCCGAAGGGGCGAGGGTTCCTTGAGGCCCCCCAGTTCAATTCTGGGGGGCCCCCCCATGCAATTAAGGAAAGAGAACCCCGTCCTATCTATTATAAATGGTTTAATTATTGATTTGCCAAGCCCCTCCAATATTTCTTATATGTGGAACTTTGGTTCTTTGTTGGGGGTATGCCTGATCATACAAATAATAACAGGGATTTTTCTGTCAATGCACTATTGCGCAGATGTAAGTTTGGCCTTCGCCTCCGTGGGCCACATTATGCGCGATGTTAATTATGGCTTTTTACTAAGATACTTACATGCCAATGGGGCCTCCATGTTTTTCCTATGCGTCTATCTCCATATAGGTAGGGGATTATATTATGGGAGCTATTCACGAATTGAGGTTTGGAATGTTGGTATTATAATATATGTATTGATGATGGCCACAGCTTTTATTGGATACGTTTTACCTTGGGGCCAAATGTCTTTCTGGGGCGCCACGGTAATTACTAACTTACTGTCAGCCATTCCTTATATTGGGACAGATATTGTCCAATGGGTTTGGGGAGGATTTAGTGTTTCTAACGCCACACTTAATCGGTTCTTCAGCCTCCATTACCTATTCCCCTTTGTTCTAGCGGCTTTGGCCATGGTCCACTTGATATGTTTACATGTTGAGGGGTCTAATAATCCTATCGGGGTTAAATCTGACATCGATAAAGTCCCCTTCCATGTTTATTATACATCTAAGGATTGGTATGGTATAGTTGCATTTGCGGTGATATTGAGTGCCATTGTGTACATCGCCCCCAATTTGTTAGGGGACCCGGAAAATTTCATCCAGGCCAACCCCTTGGTAACTCCCGTCCATATTCAACCAGAGTGGTACTTTTTATTCGCCTATGCCATATTGCGTTCAATTCCCAATAAGTTAGGGGGGGTTGTGGCCATGTTCTCTAGTTTTTTGATATTATTTTTAATGCCATGGCTCCATAGTAGCCGATTTCGAGGCTTGACCTTTCGGCCCTTGGCGCGATTTGCCTTTTGGTTTTTCGCGGCCGACTTCTTACTTCTTACTTGGATTGGGTCACAACCTGTCGAGGAGCCTTTTATAGTAATTGGGCAACTAGCTTCAATTTTTTATTTCTCTTACTTTTTAGTTATAACTCCCCTTTTGGGTTATTTTGAAAATTGGTTGACAAGCAACCCACGCCCGAAGGGGTAGCAGTTGCAAGTAGCCCCCGCCCTTTCTCTAGCTAAAGCTAGGCTAGAGAGCTTTTTGGGAGGGCGGAGGCATAAGGATGGGGAGGCTATCGGCTTATGCTCTGTCTAGGTTTTCAAGTCTAGAAGACACAGTCGCCCCCTCCTTCTGGCCTAGTTTAGGAGGGTGGTGGTGCCCCCCTTCGGGGGGGGAAGTGTAGGTTGAAAACAAAGGGGGGCCTCCTCCTAAAAGGGATAGTTGCCCTAAGGGCTGTGCATTATAGTTTTGAGAAACCCCCCCGGGGCGGAGCCCCCCCCCCCGCAACCCCAAAATAGAGAATAAATAAAAATGAAATCTACCGTTTATCATCCCTATCATTTAGTAGACCCCAGTCCATGGCCTTACATAGGATCTTGCGGAGCTCTTTTTGTTACTATAGGCGGTGTCATATATTTTCATTATAGTCAACCCTGGGTCATGTATATGGGATTAATAACAATTGTATTTACCATGGTAGTTTGGTGGAGGGATGTAATCCGAGAGGCCACTTTTCAAGGTCACCACACCCTAATTGTTAAACAGGGGTTAAAGTATGGAATGCTTCTATTTATAGCCTCTGAGGTTCTTTTCTTCTTTTCCTTTTTTTGGGCTTTCTTTCACAGCAGCCTAGCACCCACGATTGAACTCGGTGCCGTCTGGCCGCCCCAGGGCATTGACCCGTTAAATCCCTTTTCGGTGCCCCTATTAAACACTGCGGTGTTACTCAGCTCGGGTGCCACTGTAACCTGGGCGCACCACGCTATAATTAGTGGCCGAAGGGGAGAGGCCATCCGGGGGCTCACCGCCACCGTGGTTTTAGGGTTAATATTTACCGGGCTACAAGCAATGGAATACTACGAGGCCCCCTTTGCCATTTCAGATTCAGTTTATGGATCTACTTTTTTTGTGGCCACGGGGTTCCATGGTCTCCATGTTATAATAGGGACTACTTTTTTGGCCGTCTGTTTAGCCAGACTAGTATCCCATCAATTTACTCGCCATCACCATTTTGGATTTGAAGCTTCAAGTTGGTATTGGCACTTCGTAGATGTAGTGTGGTTGTTTTTGTATATTTGTATATATTGGTGGGGGTCTTAGGGCTTCGGTTGCCATCAGCCCTCCCCCCTCCGTTGTAAGGAGCCGCCGCCCGAAGGGCGGCGGTTGCCCGTATTAGA